AAGACAAGAAAAGTTCTTCCGACAAAGAGGTCCACGCTTCCCTTGTTGAAGTAAGTACAAACGGTCTGATTCGAGATTTCCTAAGAATCGGCTTAGTGAAATCTCAAAATTTGTATATCAGAAAAAGGAATGATCCGTCAGGTTCAGGATTGATCGCTGATAATGAGTTAGATAGTACCACTAAAAATCCGTTTTATTCCAAAGCAAGGATTCAACAATCATTTAGACAAAATCACGGAACTATTCGTACGCTGGTGAATCGAAATAAGGAATCCCAATCTTTGATAATTTTGTCATCATCTAATTGTTTTTACATGGGTCTATTCAATGATGTAAAAGATCACAATGGAATAAAACAATCAATTAAAAAGGATCCTCTAATTCCAATCAGGAATTTGTTAGGCCCTTTAGGAACAGCCCTTCAAATTGCGAATTTTTATCCATCATTTGACCCCTTAATAACAATAACTCATAATCAGACCTCGGTAGCGAAATATTTACAACTTGAAAATTTAAAACAGACTTTTCAAGTACTTAAATATTATTTAATAGATGAAAATAGGCGAATTTATAATCTCGATTCACGCAGAAACATCGTTTTGAATCCATTTAATTTGAATTGGTATTTTACCCATGATAATTATTGTGATGAAACGTCCACAAAAATTAGTCTTGGGCAGTTTATTTCTGAACATGTATGTATAGCTAAAAACGGACCATACTTAAAATCGGGTCAAGTTTTAATTGTTCAAGTTGACTCTGTAGTAATAAGATCGGCTAAGACTTTTTTGGCGACTCCGGGAGCAACTGTTCATGGGCATTATGGAGAAATCGTTTACGAAGGAGATACATTAGTTACATTTCTATATGAAAAATCGAGATCTGGTGATATAACGCAGGGTCTTCCAAAGGTAGAACAAGTATTAGAAGTCCGTTCGATTGATTCAATATCGATGAGCCTAGAAAAGAGAGTTGAGGGGTGGAACAAACGTATAACAAGAATTCTTGGAATTCCTTGGAGCTTCTTGATTGGTGCTGAGTTAACTATAGTGCAAAGTCGTATCTCTTTAGTTAATAAGATCCAAAAGGTTTATCGATCCCAGGGGGTACAGATCCATAATAGGCATATAGAAATTATTGTGCGTCAAATAACATCAAAAGTGTTGATTTCGGAAGATGGAATATCTAATGTTTTTTTACCCGGGGAACTGATTGGATTGTTGCGAGCGGAACGAACGGGACGCGCTTTAGAAGAAGGGATCCATTATAGAGCCATTTTATTGGGAATAACGAGAGCATCCCTGAATACTCAAAGTTTTATATCCGAAGCAAGTTTTCAAGAAACTGCTCGAGTTTTAGCCAAAGCCGCTCTCCGGGGTCGTATCGATTGGTTGAAAGGCTTGAAAGAGAACGTTGTTCTAGGGGGTATGATACCCGCGGGTACCGGATTGAAAGGATTAGTGCACTGTTCAAGGCAGCATAGCAACAGTCTTTTGGAAACAAAAAAAAAGAAATTATTCGGGGGGGAAATGAGAAATATTTTCTTCCAACACAGAGAATTATTTGACTCTTGCATTTCAAAGAAGGTACATGATACATCAGAACGCTCTTTTATATAGGATTTAATGAGTCTTAAGTTTAATGATTCTTAAGATAAAATAAGAGTAACGGATTTATCCTTTTAATTATTTGTTTTTATTGTAGACATTTGATTTATTAATAGTAATAAAGGGAATAATGAATAGAAAGTAATAGCTTGGCTCGTGCATAAACGACCAATCCTCCGGTAGAAGAGAAGGTTCCATCGGAACAATTTTTTATTTCAACTCGTCTCTTTTTTTTTAAGAGAGGAAGTGTGAGGAGAAATGGCAAGAAGATATTGGAACATAAATTTGGAAGAGATGTTGGAAGCAGGAGTTCATTTTGGTCATGGTACTAGGAAATGGAATCCTAGAATGGCGCCTTATATCTCTGCAAAGCGTAAAGGTATTCATATTACAAATCTGACAAGAACTGCGCGTTTTTTATCAGAAGCTTGTGATTTGGTTTTTGATGCAGCAAGTAGGGGAAAACAATTTTTAATCGTTGGTACAAAAAATAAAGCAGCCGATTCAGTGGTGCGAGCTGCTATAAGGGCTCGATGTCATTATGTTAATAAAAAATGGCTTGGTGGTATGTTAACAAATTGGTCCACTACAGAAACGAGGCTTCATAAGTTCAGGGACTTGAGAACGGAACAAAAGACAGGGAGACTCAATCGTCTTCCTAAAAGAGATGCAGCTATGTTGAAGAGACAATTATCTCGCTTGCAAACATATCTGGGCGGGATTCAATATATGACGAGATTGCCTGATATTGTAATCATCGTTGATCAGCAAGAAGAATATACGGCCCTTCGAGAATGTATCACTTTGGGAATTCCAACAATTTGTTTAATCGATACAAATTGTGATCCTGATCTTGCAGATATTTCGATTCCGGCAAACGATGATGCTATAGCTTCAATTCGATTAATTCTTAACAAATTAGTATTCGCAATTTGTGAGGGTCGTTCTAGCTATATACGAAATCCTTGATTAATAATTAATAATAAGCTAAATAAATTTTTGGAACTCCATAGCTTCATGGGGTCGGTTACTATTTCTGAATTGTACAAAAGAGAAAAAAATGTGGATATTCTGTGATTCATTTTTTGGTATAATACCAAATATATAATTCGAGTAGGCAAGTCCAAAAAGAAAAAGAAAGAATTGAATCAAAATAATTCCTTTTGAAATTTTAAGTCAAGCTCTATTTCTGTCAGAGAGTAATATGAATATTATATCATGTTCTATCAACACACTAAATGGATTATACGAGATCTCTGGTGTGGAAGTCGGCCAACATTTATATTGGCAAATCGGGGGTTTCCAAGTCCATGCCCAAGTCCTTATTACTTCTTGGGTTGTAATTGCTATCTTATTAGGTTCCGCCGTTATCGCAGTTCGGAATCCACAAACCATTCCAACCGACGGTCAAAATTTCTTCGAATATGTTCTTGAATTCATTCGAGACGTAAGCAAAACTCAGATTGGAGAAGAATATGGTCCGTGGGTTCCCTTTATTGGAACTCTCTTTCTCTTTATTTTTGTTTCGAACTGGTCAGGCGCTCTTTTACCTTGGAAAATCATACAATTACCTCATGGGGAGTTAGCCGCACCCACGAATGATATAAATACTACCGTTGCTTTAGCTTTACTCACGTCAATAGCATATTTCTATGCGGGTCTTTCCAAAAAAGGATTGGGGTATTTCAGTAAATACATTCAGCCAACTCCAATTCTTTTACCTATTAACATTTTAGAAGATTTCACAAAACCCTTATCACTTAGTTTTCGACTTTTCGGGAATATATTAGCTGATGAATTAGTTGTTGTTGTTCTTGTTTCTTTAGTACCGTTAGTAGTTCCTATACCTGTCATGTTACTTGGATTATTTACAAGTGGGATTCAAGCTATTATTTTTGCAACTTTAGCTGCGGCTTATATAGGCGAATCCATGGAGGGGCATCATTGACTAGCTTTTTTTTTTGAAAAAGTACAAGTATAATTTTTTTTTTAGCTTAGCGAAACGAAATGTATGTGCAACTCCAGATAATCCACTTAGGGGATAGAAATAGCCAAATCTTAGGTAATGAATTGGAATAAAAAAAAAAGGAAAGAGATCGAAAATAAAAGATCTTTTTCTTAAAATTCCAAGTTCACCGTTTCTTTATTTTATGTATATCATAGTATGATTGTATCACTAACCATTTCTTTATTTTATTTTGCTGTGAGGAGCTTATCATGAATAATCCACTGATTTCTGCCGCTTCCGTTATTGCTGCTGGGTTGGCTGTTGGACTTGCTTCTATCGGACCTGGAGTTGGTCAAGGTACTGCTGCGGGTCGCGCTCTAGAAAGTATCGCGAGACAACCTCAGGCGGATGGAAAAATACGAGGTGTTTTATTGCTTAGTTTGGCTTTTATGGAAGCTTTAACAATTTATGGGCTAGTTATAGCATTGGCACTTTTATTTGCGAATCCTTTTGTTTAATCCGAGATTTTTTTCTTAATTTTTTCTTATTTTATGGATTCGGGCTTACTCCTTTCTTTTTTTTACGCAGTTGTTGGGATAATAACCTAAGGGAAGGATTAATTTGAGGATGAGGAATTAGCCCATTGACTCGTTTTCTTCCTTCCCTTTCTTAGTCCAAGGGAACCGCTTTTTAAGGAATGTTGCAGCAAACGGGGTCTTTCGCTATTGATCGATCCCTAATTCTTTGAATTCTAATAAGTATCATTATTATTGGGAATTTGAAATTGAAAAAAAAAAATACATTTCTATCTAGATAGAAATGTATTTTTTACTCTCATAGGTAAAGTCAAATTATAATAGTTATTTTATTATAATAGTTATTTATTAGCAAAAAAGATTTAGAATATTATTTAAAAATCCAATTTAATAAAAAAATTAATAATAAAAAATTGAAATAAATAATAAATAAATAAAATCGGAAATCTAGAGAATTTAGAATTAGAAAACTATAAAATATATATATAAAATGGAATATATAGAATAATAGAATTAATAGAATAAATGGAAAAGGGGTGAAAAGGATACAAAAAAAAAAAAGAAAAAAGTTCGTTTTTTTTAGTCTAAAATAGGAGATCATATGAAAAATGTAACCGATTCTTTCGTTTCTTTGGGTCACTGGTCCCCCGCCGGGAGTTTCGGGTTTAATACCGATATTTTTGCAACAAATCTAATAAATCTAAGTTTAGTACTTGGTGTATTGATCTTTTTTGGAAAGGGGGTGTTAAGTGATTTATTAGATAATCGAAAAAAGAGGATCCTGACTACTATTCGAAATTCAGAAGAACTACGCGAGGGAGCCATTGAGCAACTGGAAAAAGCCCGAGCCCACTTACAGAAAGTGGAAAGACAGGCGGATCAGTTTCGAACGAATGGCTACTCTGAGAT